AGTAAGGTGCCTGAATAAAAGGATTATTTTGATAGAATAAAACATGTATTTTAATACCCTTATTATATTTTTTAGAATTAAACTAAAACTTAAGAAATCAAAATTCTTCGTGCTTCATACACCAAAATATACAAAAAGATAAGCTAATTAAGCTATTAGGTTCATACCCTGAGGATAGAAGTTCTAATCTTCTTCTTTTTAATTCTAAACTTTAGAAAAATTATATTTTCCATAATCATAATTTTAGGAACTTTATTAACAATAAGAGCTGAAAGCTGAATAGGAATATGAATAGGATTAGAATTAAATATAGTGGCCTTTATTCCTTTAATTTATAAAGAAAAAATAAATAGAACATACGAAAGATGTATAATCTATTTTTTAATTCAAAGAATGGGATCTATTATTATATTAATATCTATTTTAATAAATTCTTTTTTTATTCTCTCCCCTTATATGGGAGAAAGAATACTTTCCTCAACCGTAATTTTAAGTATAATAGTAAAAATAGGTGCACCCCCCTTCCATTTCTGATTTCCAGAAATCATAGAAAAAATAAGATGGCCCAGATGTTTTATTTTAATAACATGACAAAAAGTTGCACCTATATATATTTTATCATGTGTTATCAACATAAATGAAACAATGATATTTTTATTAATTTTAATTATAGTATTAACTGGTTCCTTAGGAGGTTTAAATCAAACTTCTATCCGAAAGATTATAAGATATTCATCCATAGATCATATGGGGTGAATAATCGCCTGTATAAAATTTAGAAACAATATATGAATAATTTATTTCCTAATTTATTCTTTAATTTTAAGAACAATTGTATTTTCCTTTTGATTTTATTCAGCATATTATATAAATCAATATTCAAATAAAAGACTATCATTTATAGAAAAACTTATAATCATTATTGCATTCTTAAGATTGGGAGGACTACCTCCATTTTTGGGTTTTATTCCTAAATTAATTGTTATTCAACTAACCATGTTATATGAATCCTACTTCATTTCCACAGTTTTAGTTTTAACAACTCTAATTACATTATTTTATTACTTACGATTAATTGGATCCATTTTTTTAATCAATAACTCTACAGTAAAATGAAACGCTTATATTAGAATAAATAACGTCCCTATAGCATTTATTATTACAGTAAATTCTTTATTTCCTGTAATTGCAATTTTTTGATTTTAAAGCTTTAAGTTAAAAAAACTATTAACCTTCAAAGTTAAAATTACATTGTTATTGTAAGCTTTAGTATATAAATACTACTTCAGAATTGCAGTCTGATATCATATATTGACTATAAAGCCAGTTGACTCTTCTCCCCAAATTGGAGTTAATTGGTAAAAGGTCTTTAAAACCATGAATAGATTTACAATCTATCGCCTATATTTCAGCCATTTTACCCGCCACTCAGTTTTATGAATAAATGAGTCTTCTCCACTAACCACAAAGATATCGGCACTCTGTATTTCCTGCTAGGTGCATGATCAGGAGTGGTGGGAACTTCGCTGAGATTAATAATTCGAATTGAACTGGGAACACCAGGAACATTCATCGGCAATGATCAAATTTACAACGTATTTGTCACTGCACATGCATTCATTATAATTTTCTTTATAGTTATACCTATCATAATTGGAGGATTTGGCAATTGATTAGTCCCTTTAATAATTGGAGCCCCCGATATAGCATTCCCACGAATAAATAATATAAGATTCTGATTACTCCCACCATCTTTAACTCTTTTACTTGTTAGAAGAATTGCTGAAGGAGGAGCAGGAACAGGATGAACTGTATATCCGCCTTTATCAAGTAATATCGCTCATAGAGGAGCATCTGTAGATTTAGCTATTTTTTCCTTACACTTAGCAGGTGTTTCCTCAATTTTAGGAGCAGTTAATTTTATTTCCACTATTATTAATATACGACCTGAAGGTATAACTCCCGAACGAATTCCATTATTTGTATGATCTGTAGGAATTACAGCATTACTACTTCTATTATCATTACCTGTATTAGCAGGAGCCATTACTATACTATTAACTGATCGAAACTTTAATACATCCTTCTTCGACCCTTCGGGAGGAGGAGATCCTATTTTATATCAACACTTATTCTGATTTTTTGGACATCCTGAAGTATATATTCTTATTTTACCTGGATTTGGTTTAATTTCTCACATTGTATCAATAGAAACAGGTAAAATTGAAGCATTTGGATCACTAGGAATAATTTATGCTATAATAACAATTGGACTATTAGGATTCATTGTATGAGCTCACCATATATTTACAGTAGGAATAGATGTAGATACACGAGCATACTTTACCTCAGCAACAATAATTATTGCTGTACCTACCGGTATTAAAATTTTTAGATGATTAGCCACTCTACATGGAAGTAAACAACTCAACACTCCTAGATTATTATGAGCACTAGGTTTCATTTTTCTATTCACTGTAGGTGGTTTAACAGGAGTAGTTTTAGCTAATTCAAGAATTGATATTACATTACACGATACATACTATGTAGTAGCCCACTTCCATTATGTTCTTTCAATAGGAGCGGTATTCGCCATTATAGGAAGATTTATTCAATGATACCCCCTATTTACAGGCTTAACAATAAATCCTACATGATTAAAAATTCAATTCTTTTCTATATTTGTAGGAGTTAATATAACTTTCTTCCCCCAACATTTTTTAGGACTTAGAGGAATACCTCGACGATATTCTGACTACCCAGATAGATATACTTGTTGAAATGTAGTGTCTTCCCTAGGAAGAAGAATTTCATTAGTCAGAATTATATTATTCATTTTCATTCTTTGAGAAAGAATAGTAGCAAAACGACAAATCTTAGTAATCAAGAATACATCATCTAATATTGAATGAATACAAAAATATCCACCAGCAGAACATTCATATTCAGAACTACCTTTAGTTTGAGCCTCTTAATGTGGCAGATTAGTGCAATGAATTTAAGCTTCATTTATAAAGAGTATTCTTTCATTAAGAATAGCAACATGAGGAAGAATTGATTTACAAGATGCTAATTCACCGATAATAGAACAATTATCATTTTTTCACGATCACGCTCTTATAATTCTAACAATAATTTCTATTCTGGTTGGATATATACTTATAAGAATAGTTATAACTAAATTAACAGACCGATTTATACTAGAAGAACATACAATTGAAACTGTATGAACAATCCTTCCCGCAATCACATTAGTATTTATTGCATTACCTTCAATTCGAATTCTTTATATAATAGATGAGTCTATTAATGCAATAATTACAATTAAAGCAATTGGACATCAATGATATTGAAGTTATGAATATTCAGACTTCTCAAATGTAGAATTTGACTCTTATATAATTCCTACCAAAGAATTACCTGAAGATGGCTTCCGCCTACTAGATGTAGATAACCGAATTATCTTACCAATAGATGTACACACACGAATTATCGTCACATCCGCGGATGTAATTCACTCATGAACTATCCCTAGAATTGGGGTTAAAGTCGATGGAACGCCAGGACGATTAAATCAAGCCAATTTCCTTATCAACCGGCCTGGTCTTATATTCGGACAATGTTCTGAAATTTGTGGAGCAAATCACAGATTTATGCCAATTGTACTAGAAAGTGTAGAAGTTACTCAATTTACTAAATGATTAAACAATCAATCATTAAGTGACTGAAAGTAAGTAATGGTCTCTTAAACCAAAATATGGTAATTAACAACTACCCTTAATGAAAAAGTTAGTTTAATTTATAAAACATTGGTTTGTCAAGCCAAAAATATTTCTAATTAATACTTTTTAATACCTCAAATAGCCCCTTTATGATGAACAACATTATTCATTATATTTAATATATCATTACTGACAATAATTATAATTACATATTTTCAAGAAAGCCCCAAGCCCTCAATAGAAAAAAGATTAATTAAAGAAATTAAAAACTTAAATTGAAAATGATAAGTAATGTTTTTTCAACATTTGACCCTGCCACATCAATAAATATATCTACTAATTGAATGAGATCTATTATTATATTAATATTAATTCCAAACATATACTGAATTATTCCATCACGATATAATATAATTATTAAAATTATACATTCAAAGCTACATGAAGAATTTAAGGCAATTTTAGGGACAGAAAATTGAGGATTCTCAATTATATTTGTATCATTATTCATATTTATTTTATTAAATAATTTGATTGGGTTATTACCATACGTATTTACTAGATCATCACATTTAGTCTTTACATTATCTTTAGCCCTACCAATATGAATATCGATTATACTATTTGGTTGAATTAATCACACAAAGCATATATTTGCACATCTAGTCCCAGAAGGAACACCCCCAATACTTATACCATTTATAGTCTGTATTGAAACAATCAGAAATCTAACACGACCTGTATCTTTGTCAGTACGATTGATAGCTAATATAGTAGCAGGACATTTATTTTTATGTATACTAGGAAGATTTATTATGAACACCAGTTACTCATTGTTTAGAATAACAATTTTAATTGAATTATTTTTAATAATTTATGAAGCAGCAGTAGCCTTAATTCAAGCATACGTTTTCTCTATACTTAGAGCCTTATATATAAAGGAAGTAATTTATGAAAAGACATCATAATCACCCCTATCATCTAGTAGATGTTAGACCATGACCATTTACAGGAGCAATCGGAGCAATAACTTTGACATCAGGAATAATTATATGATTTCATATAAATAATATATCATTATACTTTTTAGGAGTAACTATCTTATTACTTACAATAATTCAATGATGACGAGATGTTACACGAGAGGGGACCTATCAAGGCAAACATACATTAAAAGTAACGCAAGGATTAAAATTAGGTATAATCTTATTTATTATTTCAGAAGTATTCTTTTTTGTATCTTTCTTTTGAAGCTTCTTTCACAGAAGATTAAATCCAGCCATTGAGCTAGGATCTACCTGGCCTCCAAAAGGAATTTTAACCTTTAATCCAATACACGTGCCACTTCTTAATACCATAGTACTTCTATGCTCAGGAATAACTGTAACCTGAGCACATCACAGCCTTATAGAAAAGAATTTTACCCAAACAAAGAAAGCCTTAATTATAACTATTATCCTAGGAGTATACTTTACTATTCTTCAAGGATATGAATATTATGAAGCATCATTTACTATTAGAGACTCAGTATTTGGATCTTGCTTCTTTATAGCAACAGGGTTCCATGGAATTCACGTAATTATCGGAACTACATTCCTAATAGTATGTTTAATACGACACATGCTCTTCCATTTTAGAAATAAACATCATTTCGGATTTGAAGCAGCAGCATGATATTGACACTTTGTAGATGTAGTTTGATTATTTTTATATATTTCAATTTACTGATGAGGTAGTTAGTTATCCTTTTAGTATAATAAGTATATTTAACTTCCAATTAAAAGGATCAAATAATATTGAAAAGGATAATTATAAAAATATTATTATCAATTATATTAGTAACTATCATTTCACTAGGACTAATTATAATTTGCATATTCATTTCTAAAAAATCAATTCTCGACCGAGAAAAAATATCACCATTCGAATGTGGGTTCGATCCTATAAGAAGATCGCGCATACCTTTCTCAATTCAATTTTTCTTACTAGCAGTTTTGTTTTTAATCTTCGATATTGAAATCGTAATTATTCTACCAATAATTATTGTAATAAAAAGAAGAGTAATAAAAATATGATTTTTAACAGTAATAATATTTATTTTAATTTTACTATTCGGACTATATCACGAATGAAATAATGGAGTATTAGAATGAGCCAACTAGGGATAGTAGTTAACAATAACATTTAATTTGCAATTAAAAGGTGCTTAATTAGCCTATCTCACCAAAAGTAGTGAAGTAAAAGTTACATTTAGTTTCGACCTAAAATTAGAGATAAAACTCCTTACTTAATATTAACTGAAGCCAAATAGAGGCTTTTCATTGTTAATGAAAGTATTGATTAATAAATCCAGTTAAAAGGGGCAGGAGATCCTAAAAGAAGCTGCTAACTATCTTTTAAAGCGGTTCAATTCCGTTTTCCCCTTAATATTCACGTAGTTTATTTGAAAACACTTCATTTTCAATGAAGAAAAGAATTTTATTCCATGAATAAATACTTGAAAAGTATCACTTATCTTAATATCTTCAATATTACGCTTTAATTTAAGCTATTCAAGTAAAGTATAATAATTATAAATATAAAAATAAATAATAATATAAAAACCTTAACATTATTATACTGATATCAAGTCAAGACCTTTCTTATTTTAACAAAATAAGATAAAGGGCCTCTAGAAATTAAATATTCCCCTCAACCAGAATCTATAACTCTATCATAACTCCTAGAAAGGAGGAAGAATTTACTATAAACTATATAAGTTCTAAATATAGGCATAAATCATATAAACCCAGAAAAATAAGTAAATGAGTAAAAACGCAAATAAAATAAAGAATTTGAAAAATCAATTATAGCTAGTTCATAACCTAATCAACCACCTAAAAATACAAAAATTAAAGGCAAAACCTTTAAATAAAAAGGAAAAAGAATTAAAGTAGGACACTTAAATATTAATCAACTTAAAACTCTACCACTAAAAATTGCCAGTAATGACAACAAAATTATAGACTTTATTATAATACCCTCTTCATAATAATTTTGAAAAACAAAAGAATTTATATTATAAGATAAACAAAAATAAATTAAACGCGTTCTGTAGGATACAGTTAAACCTACAGAAACGAAAAAAATGAAGAAAATAAAGAAATTAAAATAAGAATGAGATATTATCTCTAAGATTATATCCTTAGAATAAAACCCTGCTATAAAAGGTAAACCACATAAAGAAAAATTAGAAATACAAAAACAAGAACAAGTAAAGGGCAATTGATTTACTATCGTACCTATGTGACGAATATCTTGGGAGTCTCTTATACAATGAATTATAAGGCCAGCACATAAAAATAATAAGGCCTTAAAAAAAGCATGAGTCAACAAATGAAAAAATGCTAAAATAGGATAACCAATAAACAAAATAGATATTATTAAACCTAACTGACTTAAAGTCGATAAAGCAATAATTTTTTTTAAATCATATTCAAAATTTGCCCCTAGCCCTGCCATAAATATAGTTATTACAGATAACAATAAAAAAAATCTACAATTAATATTTTGAAGTAAATTAGAAAATCGAATTAATAAATAAACTCCCGCTGTAACTAAAGTAGAAGAATGAACTAAAGCAGAAACAGGTGTAGGAGCTGCCATAGCAGCAGGAAGCCAAGAAGAAAAAGGAATTTGAGCTCTTTTAGTAAAACCCGCTAAAATAACTAACAAAACTAAATAAATTATTCAATCATCATCTCAGATATTTATATAATAAATATAATGCCAACTACCAAAATTTATTATTCAAGCAATAGCTAAGAGAATAGCAACATCCCCAATACGATTAGTTAATACAGTTAATATCCCTGCAGAATAAGATTTAAAATTCTGAAAGTAAATTACTAAACAATAAGAAACCAGTCCTAAACCATCTCACCCAATTAAAATTCTCATTAAATTAGGGCTAATAATTATTATTATTATAGACATAATAAACATTAAGACCAAAAAATAAAAACGACCCTTATATATATCAGAACCCATATATATTTCACTATAATAAGTCACTATAGAAGAAATAATAAAAACACAACCAACAAAAACTAAAGAAATTCAATCAAATAAAAAGGTTATTATCACAGAACAAGAATTTAATGTTAAAATTTCCCAATCTATAAAAATGACATAATCATATATTATAAAATATATACCAAAAAGAAAAGAAGATAAACCTGTCAATAATAAAATAAAAGAACCCATAATATATAAAGAAATCCCATACAGAATGATTTAAAGCTAAAAAGCACCTACAACGCCACAAATTGTTATTCTAATAAACTATTTAAATAAATACAAAAATCAAATAAATCACACTTTAAGATTAAAGCATTTAAAGGTAAAATATGAAGTAAAATCAAAATATATTCACGACAATTATTAAAACCCAACTTAATTAAACCTCTATAAAAAGACCCGTGCTGAATATATGAATATATAAAAATACTATAACAACAAGATAAAAAAGAAGCAAGAGCTAAAAATAAAAATCTTAATGAACTTCAACCTATAATACTATTAATTAATAATACTTCCCCAACTAAATTTAAAGAAGTCGGAGATGCTATATTATTGGCAGATAAAATAAATCAAAACAAAGATATAGAAGGCATAAAAATAATAAAGCCTTTATTAATATAAAATCTACGACTATGGGTATTCTCATAAATAATATTTGCTAAACAAAATAAACCTGAAGAACATAAACCATGCCCAATTATTAATATAATAGCCCCTCTATAACCCCAAGAATTTAAAGATAAAATACCACATAATACTATACCTATATGAGCAACTGAAGAATAAGCAATCAAAGATTTAATGTCAATCTGATATATACATAAAATTCCTACTAATACCATACCATATAAAGTTAAAGCAATAAAATAAAAATTATAATATATAGAATATTCATATATAAAATCCAAGACACGTATTAAACCATAGCCCCCTAATTTAAGTAAAACACCCGCTAAAATCATAGAACCAGAAATTGGGGCCTCAACATGAGCCTTAGGAAGTCAAAAATGAACAAAAATTATAGGTATTTTAACAAGAAAAGCCATAACCAAAGCTAAATAAAGATAAAAATTTATATTTAAATCAATTAAAAAATAAAATAAAGTGTCTGAAGAATCATTAATATATAAAATTGAAAGCAATAAAGGCATAGAAGCAACCAAAGTATAAAACAAAAAACAATAACCAGCATTTAAACGTTCAGGTTGATACCCTCAACCAAAAATTAAAAATAAAGTTGGAATTAAAGAAGACTCAAAGAAAATAAAAAATAAAAGCAAGTTAGTTGTAGTAAAAGAAAGAATTAAAAAAATTAATAAAAATAAATTTACAAATATAAATTCCAAAGGAAAATTATTATACCTATAGATAATATAACTAGCAATTATTATTAAAATAATAATTCAAAAAGTTAAAAAAACTATTCTTATAGATAAAATATCTCCGCCATAAGAATAACTTATTATACAATAATAATCAGAAAATCAAAAAACATTAAATAAAATAAAAAAAGCAAAGGCAAGAGATAAAGTAAAATATCATCAAGAACTTAATAATAAACACGGAATCATAAAAAGTATAAATATAAATATTATTATCATCCTAAAATTGATATACTAGAAATATTATCTCTACCATGAGACCGAATTAAACATACCAAAATCCCTAAACCTAAAGCACCCTCGCAAACAACAAAAGTTAAAAAAACCAAAGTAAAATAATAATTTATACCATAATTAATTAAAAATATAAACAAAATAAAATATAAAGACAAAGATAAAAATTCCAATCTTAATAAAGTTAAAAGAAGATGTTTACGCATAGAACAAAAAACCATTAAACCAGTTAAAAACATAAAAAAAGCACAAAATTCAGCCATAAGTTAAGTTTTAATAGTTTAAATAAAACAATGATCTTGTAAATCATAGATAGATATTTCTTTAAAACTATCAGTAAAGAGAAAATTTCCCAATCTTAATCTCCAAAATTAAAGTTTTAATAAACTACTTACTGCTCTCTTCCTGATTATTGTAAAAATATGAATTATTATATCAATTATAATTAGATTAACCTTTATTTTTCTTAAACACCCTTTAAGAATAGGATTTGCATTAATTTTACAAACCATCACAATTTCAATAATTACAGGTCAATTAATTAACAATTTCTGGTTCTCATATATTTTATTAATTACAATATTAAGAGGGGCTTTAGTATTATTTATTTATATAGCAAGAATTGCCTCAAACGAAAAATTCCACACATCAATTAAAATAATAATATTATTAACACTTATATTAATTACCATATATCTATATATAGATAATAAATTAATTAAAACAGCCCCTATAATAGAAACAATTTCCCTTAATAATAATCAAATAATTAGATTAACTATATTATTTAATATAAATAATATAATAATTACAATTTTAATTGTTTCATATTTATTCTTAACAATAATTGCAATTTCTTACATTGTAAATGTATTTGAAGGACCTTTACGAATAAAAAACTAATGAATAAACCAATACGTAAAACTCATCCACTATTCAAGATCGTAAACGGATCATTAATTGACTTACCAACCCCATCCTCTATTTCATTATGATGAAACTTTGGATCATTACTAGGAATATGTTTAATAATTCAAATTTTGACAGGGTTATTTTTAGCAATACATTACACTAGAGATATTGAATTGGCATATAAAAGAGTAGTTCATATCTGTCGAGATGTTAATAATGGGTGACTATTACGAAATTTACATGCTAATGGGGCATCATTGTTTTTTGTATGTTTATACTTACATGTTGGACGTGGAATATATTACGGGTCCTATAAATTGATTATAACCTGAATAGTAGGTATCATTATACTATTCCTTACAATAGGAACTGCCTTCCTAGGGTATGTTTTACCTTGAGGACAAATATCTTTTTGAGGAGCTACAGTAATTACCAACCTATTATCAGCAATCCCCTATTTAGGAGATACATTAGTCAAATGACTTTGAGGAGGATTTTCAGTAAACAACGCCACCTTAACACGATTCTTTACATTACACTTCCTTCTACCTTTTATTTTAGCAGCAACAACAATAATTCATTTATTATTTTTACATCAAACAGGGTCTAATAATCCATTAGGATTAAAAACTAACCTAGATAAAATTCCATTTCACCCATATTTTTCAATTAAGGACCTCGCAGGAATTACAATTACCTTAATACTTTACCTATCCATTACATTATGAGAACCACGACTTATAGGTGATCCAGAAAATTACATTCCTGCAATACCAATAGTAACCCCTGTACATATTCAGCCTGAATGATATTTTTTATTTGCATACGCAATTCTGCGATCAATCCCTAATAAATTAGGAGGAGTAATTGCAATAGTGGCATCAATTCTGATTATTGCAATCTTACCCTTTACAAATAACAGAAAATTTCAAGGAAACACATTTTATCCAATTAATCAATTAATATTTTGAAGATTTATTAGTATTATACTAATATTAACCTGAATTGGAGCAAAACCTGTGGAAGACCCATTCATTTTAACTGGACAAATTTTAACAATTATATATTTTGTGTACTTTATTATCAATCCCATAATACTTAAAATATGGGATTGATTAATTAATTAGAACTATAGTTGAATAGCTTAAGAAAAGCATATACTTTGAAAGTATATAAAGGAGGTTTAATTCCTCCATCAACTTTAGATTATACTTCGCTTAATTTAATGCAATAATTATCTACGAATTCTTATTTTTTAAATTATAAAAATTAATATTCTAGAAAAAAATAAAAGATAATTTAAAGAGATAGGTAAAAATACTTTTCAAGTTAAATATATAAGCTTATCATAACGATACCGTGGGAGGGACCCTCGAACTCAAATAAAAATAAAAATTAAAAATGACCACTTAATAAAAAATTTAATAGAATATAAATCACAACCTAAAAAAATAATACAACTTAATAAGCTCATAAAAATAATATTTATATATTCAGCTAAAAAAATGAATGCAAAACCTCCACTTCTGTATTCCACATTAAAACCAGAAACGAGCTCTGATTCCCCTTCAGCAAAATCAAAGGGAGATCGATTTGTTTCTGCCAAACAAGTTGATATTCAACAAAAAAATAATGGAAAAGAAAAAAAAATAAACCACACATAATTTTGATAAATTATAAAATCTAAAAAATTAAAACCAAAAATGAAAATTAATATACAAACCAAAATTAAAGCTATTCTTACTTCATAAGAAATAGTTTGAGCAACAGAACGTAGCCCCCCTAATAAAGAATAATTAGAATTAGAACTTCAACCAGAAAGTATAACTCCATATACACCCATGCCCGTGCAACATAAAAAAAATAAGACTCCAAAATTAAAATTATATACATTTACTATATAAGGAAATAAAGTCCATAAAGTAAAAGATAATCTTAATAAAAAAACAGGAGAAATATAATAAATAATAAAATTAGAGAGAGAAGGAAAAGTTTGCTCCTTAAAAAATAATTTAATTCCATCAGAAAAAGGCTGTAAAATACCCATAAAACCGACTTTATTAGGACCTTTTCGTAACTGAATATATCCTAAAACTTTCCGCTCCAATAAAGTTGTAAAAGCAACACCAACAAGAATTAAAATAATAGTAACTAAATAAGAAATTAAAAACACTGCTATTTGTAAAAAAATTTACATAAATAAATTCTAAATTTATTGCACTAATCTGCCAAAATAGCAATGATAATCAAAATTACAAAAATTATTTCTTAAACCTGGTCCTTTCGTACTAAGGTATAATTAATATTTTGAAGATAGAAACTGACCTGGCTTACGCCGGTCTGAACTCAGATCATGTAAAAAATTAAAGGTCGAACAGACCTAGTTTATGAGCTTCTGCACCCACAACTAATTTTAATCCAACATCGAGGTCGCAATCTTCTTCATCGATAAGAACTCTCCGAAGAAATTACGCTGTTATCCCTAAGGTAACTTAATCTTATAATCAATAATACTGGATCAAGAATACATTTATAAATGAATATAATAAATAAAAGTTATTGAAAATTTTACAGTCGCCCCAACCAAATAAATTAAATTATTATAATAATAAATACACTAAAATATATAATAATAGAAGATATAAAGATCTATAGGGTCTTCTCGTCCCTCAAATAAATTTTAGCTTTTTGACTAAAAAATTAAGTTCTAAAAATTAAATTAAAGAAAGATTATATTTCGTCCAGCCATTCATTCTAGCCTTCAATTAAAAGACAAGTGATTATGCTACCTTAGCACAGTTAAAATACCGCGGCCATTCAATAAATCATTGGGCAGGCTAGACCTTATATTTAAAACAAAAGGACATGTTTTTGTTAAACAGGCGAATATAATATTTGCCGAGTTACTATAATTTAATTATATAATATACTAATTTAATCATTATTATATTCATTTATAAATTAAATGAATCTTTTTTGTAATAAACTAAAATAAATTAAATAAATAGTATGTAAATACACTCTATAACGAGATTCAGGATGGCTGATTCTAAGCCTACACAAATTTATTATAAAAATATTTATAGAATTACTCCCGAGCTTATCCCCAGAAGTATTTGATAAAAATTCAAACTGAAAAATAATTCTCAAATTATAAAATTTATCCTAAATTAAATTTAATTCCAAAAAAACCAGATATATAAGGAACGAATAACATTTCATTACCAAAGTCTTATTAATAATAATTTTGACACATTAATAAACATAAGACTCTATCTCTCCTTATTTCGGGAAAACAACCTAAGTTTTGCTAATTTAATTAACCCTGATACAAAAGGTACAAAAAATTAATTATACTTTTAATATATATAAAATATTCCTTCACAGTACTATTAACTATAAAAATAAATATTAGTTCAATAAAATTTACTAAATTAAAAGTTATTTCTATTAAAGAATAATAATTTAAATTTTAATTAAATTTTAATTAAAATCAAGCTGAGTTGAATTGCACAACTTAACATATTAATGTAAATAATACCTCCTCTATAGGAAACAACTTGACTAACTAGGCCCACCTTCCGGTAGGCCTACTTTGTTACGACTTATCTCATCTTAAACATATTCAATGAGAGTGACGGGCGATGTGTGCATAATTCAGAGCAGAATATCAATGTTATATTCTAATAACATTTACTTCTAAATCCAATTTCATTAATATTTCCATAATTAAATCCATTAATATATTTAAATGTAACCCATCTCTTCTTTATTATAGCTACACCTTGACCTGACATTTTTCTCATAAAGATTACAGAAAATTTTCCTAATAAAACATTCATGACAGAGGTATACAAGCAATAAATAAAGTAAAATTCATCGTGGATTATCAATTATAGGACAGGTTCCTCTAGAAAGACTAAATTACCGCCAAATTCTTTTAATTTTAAGAACATAACTATTAATACTAAGGTAAATAATTAACAATTCTAAATAATAGGGTATCTAATCCTAGTTTAAATTTGAATTTTCTAATTTAAATCAAAACTTATAAATTCTATAAATTTCCAATTTTACCTAAAAATTTAATAATAATTATAAATATATACAATTAAATTATATACCAAAATAAATTCATTCACCCCGGATGTATAACCGCGAATGCTGGCACAACCTTTGTCAGGATTAAACCAATTAACTAAATCTAAGATTACTTAAATCTTAAAATTAAGAACTGCAAATAAAATAAATACAAAATCTTTTAGAACAAGAAAACTCGCAAAAACTCGCATGTACAATTATTGGACAATGAATTCTAAATTATAAGCCAGAATCAAACTTTACAAACATAACTTAAAGATTAGGTCCATTATAAGATATTCCCCCCCTCCGGTGGGCCCCCTATAAGTCCTATATATAGGAATAGGGTTTATAACAGTCTATTAAATATTTCACATATCTTTAATCATATAAATAAGTTATTACATACATCTATGGCATTATAGTTAAGTTAAATCAATTGCAGCTGCAAATATATATATATATATTAACTTTATAATAAAGTATTAATATATAACCATAATTTCCTATGGAACTATAGAAATTATGCTTTAAAACTTGTTTCTTTATCATAGATAAAGTTAAAGTGGGCATATCAATCTAATCTTCTCGATATAGAAAATACTTGCATTGATGACTTATTAACCTCCATGGTTACACATACCTTCCTTCCTAGCTTTCCATTCATTTCTTTTTTCCTCCCCTGAAATAGTTTTATCCCGGACAGCATTGGGGGGTGGGGTAGGGGACCTACGCCAAATTCACTCTTCTAAAAAAAAAAATTGTATAATTTTAATATATTTTGTATAGAAAATCTATAAACAAACAATTTATATTTTCATGAAAACGTAATATATTACATTTAACTTTTATTTTCGATCTTTACAGAATAGGTTCAAAGAAATGTAGTTGTCTCTTTAACTTATCAGAAATGATCCTTAATTCATTTTCCCAAATGATACACATCAACAAATGATCCTTAATTCATTTTCCCAAATGATACACATCAACAAATGATCCTTAATTCATTTTCCCAAATGATACACATCAACCATGTGTTGGAACTTAAATGGTTAGTTCCTAACCTCAATAGTTTTTATATAAATATATATTTCCCAAATGATACACATCAACAAATGATCCTTAATTCATTTTCCCAAATGATACACATCAACCATGTGTTGGAACTTAAATGGTTAGTTCCTAACCTCAATAGTTTTTATATAAATATAAAATATGAAAGCTTTTTTTTTATAACAATCCAAAAAAATAAAAAAAAAGAAAAGAGT